GCAGTAAAAAATAGAAAAGAAAATAAATAAAAAAATAATCAAATCGCACCATCTCTGTAATAGGTGAATGCCTCTTTTTCTCCCGAAGTTGTCGGAATTATTCGTAATAAGATATTGGCTACAATTGAAAAGGTTTTATCAATAAAATTTCCATTTATCCCAGATCTAGACATAGGTGTATTAATCCATTCTATAATTTATTTTTATTTCATTTCGTGAGAAAATGATCCCACAAACAAAGGAATTGTACAGTACGAAATAACATAAAAACGGATTCATTAAAATAAAAAGGAAGACCTTTTACTCATACTCAAATTGTTTCGTTTTGACAGGAATCAATAAAAAAAAAAATCCGGGGGACGGTTCATGAATTTGAAATCAATCTATGGGTTAAGAAGTTGGAGTAAGGAGTTGTTGTTGAAAAATCTAAAACTGGAAAGGCATTTTAGAATTTTTATGAAAATTGAATAATGATCTAAAGATATCCATTAAACACAGTCTAAAAAAATGGATCAATCGTTGAATTCGTTTCAATTGAGAGATTCAATCCGGTATAAATATTAGAAAGGGCGGAAACCCCATCTTCGCAAACATGAATAGATATATCTTTATTTTACAATTTTTCACAAAAAAGATTTATGCGGAAGGATTTGTCTTTGATGAAAAGTTTTCTATTTTTAGAGTTCAATTTTTTAATAATTTTAATTCAATGTAGATACCTATCCAAAATAATATGAATGACTCACTATTAACTCGGTTTTTTGGCCATAATCATTATGTAGGAGAGGTGGCCGAGTGGTTCAAGGCGTAGCATTGGAACTGCTATGTAGACTTTTGTTTACCGAGGGTTCGAATCCCTCTCTTTCCGTACTCTTCACCTAATTCACCAATGTTACTGACTGCAATGCATCAAATAAAAATGTATACTCCAACAGTTAGACCTTTCTTTGATATCGATTCTGTATTCCTAATCCAAATCTTCTGTGGTACGAAAAATACTGGGCAAAATGGACAAGGAATGAAAATCCCCTACCGATCTATGATACATGAATGAGATCAAAATCCCCAGATCAAACCCCTTACCTTACTTACCCCGGGTCCCTTTACTTAAGCCAAAATGGAGAGGTCAAAATTGTCCGAACCCTTGTTATTTTAGTTGGGGTTAAGTCTGACGAGAGTAATATTCTACAACTAGCAATTCATTTATTTTCAAACCGACCCATTTACTATCTATTATTTGATTGACGAATCCTTCATATTGGAATGGGTGAAGAGTCAAATGGTTTGGCAACTCCTCGCGGGGGGATGAATCAAGATAATTTTGAATCAGAGCCCTAGATTTTTGCTCATCCCTCACTGTAATAATATCTCGGGGTTTACAGCGATAACTTGGTATATCTACTATACGACCATTAACTAAAATATGTCTATGGTTAACTAATTGGCGGGCTTGAGGAATAGTCGAAGCCATACCCAATCGAAAAAGGATGTTATCCAAACGCATTTCAAGTAATTGTAGTAAAACCTGACCTGTTGATCCTTTGGCTTTTCCGGCGATACGAACGTATTTAAGTAATTGTTGTTCTGTAAGACCATAATGAAAGCGCAATTTTTGTTTTTCTTCTAAACGAATACGATATTGAGATTTTTTTCCGGGGCGCGATTGGTTTCTAAGATCGCTTCCGGCTCTAGGCTTTTTACTAGTTAGTCCCGGTAAAGCCCCCAGACGACGGATTTTTTTGAAACGAGGCCCTCTGTAACGTGACATAAAGACTCCTTATTTTTTATGAAATTTCATAAAACAAAATTAAAACTAAACTAAAATATGATAAATTAATCGAAATTTACTGAAGTATTGTATTACAAAGAATAATTAGAGGAATTGTATCAATATCCGGACCTTATTGTATATAAATAATTGTATTATATAAAATAAATAAAAAGAATTTAAAATTTAAAATAATAATAAAAAAAATTCAGGGTTCTTTTCTTGATTGATTTGTTCTCCAGAGACCGAACTCCTCCAATCCCATTTTTATTCATAATTGGAAGTTCCTACGAGATGATAGGGTGACCCTTGGGAAAAGCGAAAGAAGTTTTTCGCTTTGATTTCACATTATCAATTATGTAAAAAATAAAAAATCAAACAAACGGAGAAAAGCCGGCTATCGGAATCGAACCGATGACCATCGCATTACAAATGCGATGCTCTAACCTCTGAGCTAAGCGGGCTCACATAACATAAATTGTACACGTATACTAATTTAGTAAACTACTGAGATATTAACTGTTCATTCTTAGCTATTTCATAAGAAATATGATATATAGAAAAATAGAAATATCAAAAATAAGGAAGAATAGAAAATAGAATTTTATAATTTCCAAACATATTGGATATTTGAATATTATAGAACATACCTATTAATATAGCGATATTATTAAATATCGCGATATAAAATTTTGATCTATTTCTCAAATATATGTTTATCAATAATAAATATCTTAATTAGCTTAATTAGATGGTAAGATTTTTTTTACTATTCTATGTTTACTATTTTTTATTACATAATTTTATTATATTTCATATATATTTTATATATAGAAATATATATATTTCATTTAACTTTAATTTGAAAATATATTTTAATATTTCATTTTAAATAAAATCGAGTAAAGTAATGTAATTAAAGTAATGTAATTAAATTTAGAATCTTATTCTATTTCTATATTTATTGTATATTACAATCATATTACAATCTTATAATATTATTATTTATTATATATAATTCGAAATAATTTCATATTTAATTAATAAATAATTTTATTTTGAATTCTCTTCTAATTCTAAATTAACGGAATGGTTAGTTATAGCCATTTTATTAGTTTTAGTTATGGCTATTAATTTAATTTAAAATTAATAATACTCAAATCTTCCTTTTCGTTTTTTTGTTATGTTATAATGTTATAGAAGGCCTGCCCTAAGAATAACATGAAAGATAAAAGCGCAATCCAGATCATAATGAAACACTCCTCTGGTTTCATTCGGAAAGGTGAAAGCTAAGACGAAAAAAAAAAAAGAATCGACCGTTCAAGTATTTAAAATTGCACGCTAAAAACGGTAGAAATAGGGGCATATATAAGTATAATAAATATATATATTATACTATAATATATATGTTATGTGATCTATATTGAATTGATGATATAGAAATGATAGAATCATTTCTGATTGGACCAAATACGGGTCTCCGATAGAGATGAAAGAAAATATACAAGAAATCAAATAGTAGAAAACACTTTTCAATATAGGAACCGGTATCTAATGAATTCAACCGGTCCAGCATAATAGAAATGAAAGAAAAAAGGGGGGGCGGCATCATGATGCGATCTTAATCACATCAAAAAAAAGAGGGGATATGGCGAAATTGGTAGACGCTACGGACTTAATTGGATTGAGCCTTGGTATGGAAACCTACCAAGTGAGAACTTTCAAATTCAGAGAAACCCTGGAATTAAAAATGGGCAATCCTGAGCCAAATCCTGTTTTATGAAAATAAACAAGGGTTTCATAAACCGAAAATAAAAAAGGATAGGTGCAGAGACTCAATGGAAGCTGTTCTAACAAATGGAGTTGGCTGCATTGTGTTAGTAAAGGAATCCTTCCATCGAAACTTCAGAAAGGATGAAGGATAAACCTATATACATACGTATAGTACTGAAATACTATCTCAAAATGATTAATGACGACCCAAATCTGTATTTTTTTATATTTATATGAAAAATGAAAGACTTGTTGTGAATCGATTAAAAATTGAAAAAAGAATCGAATATTCATTGATCAAACCATTCACTCCACCGTAGTCTGATAGATCTTTTTAATAATTGATTAATCGGACGAGAATAAAGATAGAGTCCCATTATACATGTTAATATCGACAACAATGAAATTTATAGTAAGAGGAAAATCCGTCGACTTTAGAAATCGTGAGGGTTCAAGTCCCTCTATCCCCAAAACGACCCGGTTGACTCCCTAATTATTTATTTTCATTTTATCATTTTGTTAGCGATTCAAATAAAAATTCGTTATATTTATCATTCATTCTCATTCTACTCTTTTCTTTCACAAATGGATCTGAGCGAAAATTTTTTTCTTATCACAAGACTTGTGTGTGATATATATGATACGCGTACAGTACAAATGATTTGAGCAAGGAATCCATTAAATTTGAATAATTAACAATACATATCATTACTTGTACTGTACTGAAACTTTGAAAATTTTTTTTTGAAGATCCAAGAAATTCTATTAGATCCTGTATAATACTTTGTAATACTTTTTCGTTTTTCTAATTGACTAATTGACATAGACCCAAGTCCTATATTAAAATAAAATGAGGACGATGCGTCGTGAATGGTCGGGATAGCTCAGCTGGTAGAGCAGAGGACTGAAAATCCTCGTGTCACCAGTTCAAATCTGGTTCCTGGCACATGAGTAATTTGTATGAGTATATATTCTAAAAATTAATTGATATGGGTCGACATACATATTCATTAATAGTATAAATCATGATACATATTTATCCATCTAAATGTCGGAGATATACCCCTTAATATATATCATATGTATATAAAGTATACAAAAGAATTCCATTTTGTTTCCTCTTGTTTTTTTATTTGTCCGTACTGTGTCTCCTTTTGTTCAAAAAAAACGTTAATACTTTATACATATTCGAAAGGCTAAATTAGTTAGTTGAAATAGAAAAAGTATAGTCTAGAGGAGTTGAGGGATGGGAATAGCCAAAGTTCATTTCAGATACAGTACAAATAGAATATGAGCCTCTTTCATTTCCTTCTATATTTTTTTCATATTCTATTTCTTCATTTCCTCCTATGTTACTTTCTATAGCCCATCTAAGTGATGGGCGCGGTACATAGTTCATAATGCGGAACTCTTTTAGTTTCATCCTAGTGGCTCGGCTCATTCGAAAAAGTATCTTCAA